TAGAATAAAAAAATTTAACAGAGTAATTAAAGTTAAAGAGCGATGAAAAAAAAAAGAGAAATAGAAAAAGGTTTTTTAAGTATTACCTCTTGTGTAATATAACATAGTAATTATTGTTTTTCCATTGGGAGAGATGGCTGAGTGGACTAAAGCGTCGGATTGCTAATCCGTTGTACGAATTATTCGTACCGAGGGTTCGAATCCCTCTCTTTCCGGTTCCGTTGATTATTTGGTATTTTTTTACCTTTCCAATTTTTGAATTTAGTAGTATTTTTGAATTTAAATTTAATAGTTAAAGATGTAGAATAGATAAAAATGCTAAAAATATTTAAAAGCAAGTCAAAACTCTTATTTTTTATTCTTCGCGGCCAGGATTACGCCCCGGGTCATTAGATAAAAATCCAAAGATGAAGAGAGAGACAAAGAATATCACTACTGTGTAAACAAAGAGTTTGAGAGTAAGCATTACACAATCTCCAATTTTGGTTTGGAAAAAAAGAAAATAGATTCTCTATTTTTATACCCTATATCACAATAATTTTGATCACAATAATTTTGATATCAAGAAATGAAGTAGTTTTTAGAAATAGAAAAGATTTTTTATAAATTCATTTGTAATAAGAGTTGAGTCTTTCATTGCCAAGAATTTGCCTTCACACCTACAATTAGATATTGTGGAGGACTCTTATAATTTATAATATAGGGCTCCCTTTCAAGTTCAAGGGAATGGAAAAGAAAAATGTTTAGAATGAGTAATATCGAATAGGGTAAGCCCTATTTGATTTTTCGCGTCTATATAATAACTTGAATGCTTGAATTGGGGGAGGGCTTATACTATAAGACTTATCTGATCTTATAAATTGTTAGAATTTTTTTTTCTTGAATAAATTATTTTAGGACAGTATTAAAAACCTCATCGAAAACTTACAGCAGCTTGCCAAACAAAGGCTAATAGAAAAAAGAGCACAGGGATGACTGGCATTACATCTACAATTGGATTCAAAAAAGCGTAGGCTTCGGGCAATTTTGTGAAGAAAAAACTGCTTGAATAAATAGCCGAATCAAAACAGATACAAAACAAACTAAAAATATTAAGCATAATCAAATTTTATTCTTGAAGATATTTATTCTTGAAGATAATTCTATTTTGATTGAGTTATTAAAATATTATTAATGATGATATCAAAATGATGATATCAAAATTTATTTATATAAAAAAAAAATAAAGTAAGATAGACAAAAACCCTTATTGATGAACCTCACTCAATCAAAAATCCTTCAATTCTCAAATCAAAAAAGAATAGAAGGAATCATATTTTCATACAATATCTTAATTGAATTATATATTATGATCAATAAATTGAGTTTAATTCTATATCTACATATATTAAAATCTGAGCAATAAACTAATCTATTTCATAAGATATTTATTGGAACGGGAATTGACGAAGAACTAATACCTATATTAGTTTTTATTAGTGTTGAGTTGAATAGAAATGGGGCGTGGCCAAGTGGTAAGGCAACGGGTTTTGGTCCCGCTATTCGGAGGTTCGAATCCTTCCGTCCCAGCGTATACCTATTCTATACATAAAAAAAAAATTACCGGCTTTGGCAACCTTTTTATTATTAATAGAATAATAAATGCAATTCTTCTTTCGTTTCATATTTTTAATAACTTTTCTTGGACTAATTTATTTTTCAAAAAGTGGATTGTGCTCAAATAATATGGAAATGGAATTGAATCTATCTTTTTTTTTTCAGGGACGGGGGAAACAGATATCAAAATTCAAATTCAAAACAAAAAAAGTTGAACGGTTTTTTGATCACATTCTTATTTTATTCCCCTTATCTCTTCCTATTTACGTTAGTTACTGAGAAAAAAGTTTTACGTCTCATACCTTACAATGATACACATTTTGAATGGAATTTTTATCCACTTATATATATACCAACGAATCCTTTATCGAATCGTTACAAGTGATGTTTGAGTACGAAGAGAAGGAAGAGCTGTTCGGAAAGTGGGTTTTTATGATCCATTAAAAAAGAAAACTTATTTAAATTTAAACGTTCCTCCGATTCGATATTTCCTTTAATTTTAAAAGGCACTCAAACGACAGGAACTGTTCATGATATTTTAAATTAAAGAAGGCAGGGGTTTTTACGGATCTTTGTCTTAATTAAAGACACTGAATTTAATGAAATACAAAAAAAAGGGGGGGTGGGGGTAGTTTGTATATATATATAGCTTAGCTTTGTATAAACTTTTCTATACTATCCCTTCCTTCACTCTTGTTCTATTTATATCTATCTTATTTTTGAAAGTTCTTATTTCATTTTATTTATCCTTTTACCTACAGTGGTTTTGTTTGTATTTATGTGGATATTAGTTTGTATTTATGTGGATATTAGTGCCAATCCAATACAAGCCCTTAGTTTATCTGTTCTTAGTTTTTTTATTCTAATTAGAAAGAATTATTCTATTCTAATTAAAAGAATAATT